AAATCCAAATAAATATAAAAGAGGTGTAGGTGAAAGAATAAATTCATAAAAAAACTAGGAAAAAATCTTAGGTTTATTCAATGAATAATAAGTAAAATAAACAAGCTCAATCCCTCGGTTTGTTACTTGGTAATAGATTTACAACGAACAATCGCCAGGTTTCAGGTAATTCCATTTTTACTATGTTACAGATCCAATTAATTCATTGTATTTCCTTTTCCTTTATCTTTTTTCTATGCATCTTATATCAATCAAATTCTAGCAAGAGAATCAATTTTTGTCCTTATACTTATAGAATATGATATTCTATGGTAGGAATTCTAAATCGAAATAATAAATAGGTATGAATAGAACAAAAAAAAGGGGGGGGTAGGAAAGAAAAAATTATCCAAAACAATATAGGACTCATCCACACCCTTTTTTTTGTTCTATGCCTTAATTGAATTTCGTGTGATTAAGACTCAGTTCTGTAAAAACCCCTGCCTTCTTTGAAATATCATGAACGGTTCCTGTAGGTTGAGCGCCCTTGTCAAGGAAATATAGAATAGCAGGAACATTTAAATGGGTTTGATTATTTATCGGATCATAAAAACCCACTTTCCGAAGATCTCTTCCTTCTCTTCGGGATCGAACATCAATTGCAACGATTCGATAAACGGCTCATTGGGATAGATATAGATGAACAATACCCCCCCTAGAAACGTATAAGAAGTTTTCTCCTCGTACGGCTCGAGAAAAAATGATTAGAAGTTCTGTCTCCGTAGAGAATTAGAATGTCAAATAGATCTATAAAAAAAATTAGAAATTTAAGTCCTTCTTCTTTTTCTTTTTTAAAAATGAAAAAGAAAGCATTCGTACTCTCATAACTCAAGTTGGATAACTTTCGAACAGCCCAAAAGAAAAATCCGTAGGCATTTGCTTTTTTGAGTGGTCTCGAACCCCCTTTTTTGTCTCGTTTCGAATCGATTTTTGGATTCTTGATTCTGACTAATTGTTGAGACAATTGAAAATGGTATTTCCTTGTTCCAGGATCCGTTATCTTTGCCTTGAATCATTGGGTTTAGACATTACTTCGGTGATCTTTAATGTTTTAAAAATGGCAGCAACACACCCCTTTTTTTTTTTATTTCTTTCTATCAAAGAATCATATGAACAATTGATTCCTGCATGATACACTTTTGATCGAAAGAGTTTTCCCAATTCCAACAAATTTTCCTTTTTCTTTTGGATTTAAAAATTGCTTGAATCAGATCCTTTCGATTTCTATATCGAAAATATACTTACGAAGTTTTTCCAACTTATTGATTGATATTAACCCTAGATCCTTGCCCCTGAGAAATGAATAAATACTTTCTACTCGAGCTCCATCATGTACTATTTACATTATAACCCAACAAAAAATGAGGATTCTAATAGAATAGAACAAAGGATGTCGAGCCAAGAGCCCATTCATATAAAATCGAAAACAGTGGATGTCAAAAATCCATAGCGGATCATGTCCTTCAAGTCGCACGTTGCTTTCTACCACATCGTTTCAAACGAAGTTTTACCATAACATTTCTATAGTTTGGAACCGGTATGTAATTGATTCNAATTATGGAATCATGAATAGTCATTGCTTCGGCCGATACACAGTCTTTTTTCTTTTTTTTCCGTCTATATTAAGTGAATAGTTAATTTATGAAGAAGAGGCCTCAGTAAGAATTCAAATTAACCCTCTATTTTATTGTATGAATGCAATATTTATATTTTTTTTTATGAATGCAATATTTATTTATTTATAAATAAGACGACTAAAAAATCAGTTAAATTCTTTTTGAATCCCCGTTGCATCTTCAAATGATTCTATAGAATCGATTCAACAATCTTACACTTCTTCGAGTACCAAGGACCAATAAGAAACATTAAAACTATTTAATTGAAAAAATTTCCTCCCTCGGCATGACCATTTGCATTTGACTAAAGTTTTACTGTTTTACGAAGGATTGTATTTGATTATGGTAAGAGAGAGAAATCCATATTCGACTTGAACGGAATCGGAACCATCAATGATTTAAAACAGATAGATAGATCGAAAAGAAAATTTCTTTTTTTTTTTTCGTAGATTGGATACAAAAGAATAACGAAAGGGAATATTTAGGTTGTTATTCTTTCATCCTGAAAGATCAAATCAGAATTGCAAAAAATCGGCGATTTCCATATCTATCAGATTAGACTGAACAATTTTCATTGGAAATAATTATGTATATTGTATGTTAAATATTTAACAGTAAGGTAAGGGCTCACAAATCTTTTTTTTTTTTCAAAAAAAAAAAGGCGAAAGAACGTTATCACTGAAATAGAAAAATAGCAATCAATAGGAAATATAGAGGCTTTCGGATTTCTATTTCCAATGGATCCTTGAAAATTCAACTAGATATGGGGTGTAAGGCTTTTCTAAGAAACGAACTGAAATATGAAAGTGAAAGGGAGGGGCATACGCTAAAACGCCCATCCAACTTTTTTGTGAATTCAAACTCTTGTGATCGATGTTCCCATCTTACCTGGATCACAAATGGATTCAGTTACATTTTCGTATTATTTGAATTGAATTCAATTTGTGAAAAAGGATCTGATTCAGAGAATCATTTTGAAAAATTAGAAACAAGAAGTACATTTTATCAAAAATTATACTCTTAAGAAGGTTGATCAAAAAGATCATTTTGATTCTGTCCGCTCTGGGACGGAAGGATTCGAACCTCCGAATACCGGGACCAAAACCCGTTGCCTTACCACTTGGCCACGCCCCATTTCAATTTCGATTCGGTACTAATAAAGACTAATATTGGTATTGGTTGTTCGTCAATTCCAGTCCAAATCCCTAAAATTAGATTATGGTTTAGTGTTAAGATTTTGACACGTGTCGATCGAAAATGAAACTCAATTTCTTGATCATTACATAGAATTCAATTAAGATATTGTATGAAAATATGATTTCTTCTATTCTCTTGTGAGAAATGAAGGATTTTTATTTTGATTGGTTCGGTTCAAAGAAGTATTTGTTTTGTTTACCTTACTTTCTTTTCTTCATTTTTATCTTATATCAATAACATATTAATAACTCAATCAAAATACAATTATCTCCAAGAACAAAATGTTTGTTATGCTTAATATTTTTAGTTTGATCTATATCTGTCTTAATTCTGCCCTTTATTCGAGTAGTTTTTTATTTGCCAAATTGCCCGAGGCCTACGCTTTTTTGAATCCAATTGTAGATGTTATGCCAGTAATACCCGTTCTATTTTTTCTCTTAGCCTTTGTTTGGCAAGCTGCTGTAAGTTTTCGATGAGATCTTTAATACTGTCCTAGAAAAATTCATGATTTATTCGAGTTCGAGAAAAAAAATTCTAACAATTGATAAGATCAGATGAGTCTTACAATATGAACGAACCCTCAATTCAAAAAATGAAATTCTTGGGGAGCCAGGATCAATTTTGACCCCCCCCGCATTTACTGATTCTGACCTTTTTTCACTGAAAAACCATATTAGAGCCCACCACAAAATCGAAGTCTAATTGTGTTAATTTCTTAAATATTTATAGAAATTCTAAAAAGAACTTAATTTCTTGGTGTCAAAATCGGATATGGAGTATAAAAATAGAGAATCTATTCTCTTTTTCTTTTTCCCCAAAAAAATGATTTGGAGATTGTGTAATGCTTACTCTCAAACTCTTTGTTTACACCGTAGTGATATTCTTTGTTTCTCTCTTCATCTTCGGATTCCTATCTAATGATCCAGGACGTAATCCCGGACGCGAAGAATAAAAAATAAGAAGTTTTTCCTTGCTTTATTCTTATAAATGTTCTTAGGATTTTATCTATTCCGCAGCTTTTATTATTACAAAAAAGCAAAAATGTTCGCTAAATTCGAATTCGAATTTGAAAGATACCAAGCCATCGACGGAAACGGAAAGAGAGGGATTCGAACCCTCGGTACGAATAACTCGTACACCGGATTAGCAATCCGACGCTTTAAGCCACTCAGCCATCTCTCCTAATTGAAAAAAAAAAAGAATTACTATGTTACATTACAAAAAAAATAATGCTTGAAAAAAGCCCTTCTTTACTTTATTTTCAATCTTGACTTTCTATATTACTATATTATTTTAGTATATTATTTGACTTTCTATATTATAGAAATTTTTAGTATATAAAGAAATTGATTATATAATATCAATCAATTTCTTTATATAGCTTATAGAAAATAGAGTTTATAGGATTTATTTTTTTTTTTTTTATTTTCGTTTGTATTCTATTATAGAAATAGATACAACATAAATAGATACAACTTTTATAATCGAAATAGAAAAAAAATGATTTATTTGTATTTGATTTGAAACCAAAAAATGAAATCCTTGTTATTGTATTCAAACAACATTAAAAAGAAGGACTATTTCCAGTTCTTAATTATTAAATTTAATTATTTAAACAAAAAAAGTCCTCTTTTCCTAATTTCATTAGGACTCCTGACAAAGACGTCAACGTTCTAATCTCTAATTTTCATTTCATAATTATTTTTCATTTCTGTCCTATCTTGATTACGCCCGATTCTCTCGTTCGACAAAAGTCCCTTTTTTATACAATAATCGGATTGTAGCGGGTATAGTTTAGTGGTAAAAGTGTGATTCGTTCGATTAATCCCCTTAATAGTTAAGGGGTCCTTCAGTTTAATTGATATTCCAATCAAAAACTTTATTTCTTAAAAGGATTTTATTGGAATCCTTTCCCTCTAAATTCTAAATGAAAGATTCGAGGAATAATATCCATTCTCGTGATTTGTATCCAAGGGTCAATTCAAAATTGAAAATTTGGATTCTGAAATTACGAAACATAATTTTTTTTTGAATTGGATCAATCCTTCCAATTTTTTAAGTATAAGTAAAGCATCCATGGATAAAGATAGAAAAGCCTATTTCGAATCGTAACTAAATCTTCAATTTATGTTTTGGATAGGGTAGATT